CGACTCCATTCGTAATTCCATCAATTACTCGTCTATCAAAAAAATGAGTTAGTTCAGCTAATCTTCTTATACCTTTAGTAAAGGATATTACATAAAAAAAATCTATGTAACCACGATTATATGACCAATTATATATCACATTTATTATTTTACCCCCCAAAACTTTAATTTTATTAGGAACACTTCTAACAAATGAATTAAATAAATTTAAATTTTGTAAAGATGAATAAACAGGCTTATATAAAAAAGACGATATAAGAATTCCGAAATAAGCTATACTAACGGAAAAAGTTGCATTTGTGATAAATTCATACCAATCTACAGAATGGTTTCTATTTTTATGTAAAAGGTTTATAGACGAACTTAAGAATTTGGATAGTATATCCAAATCCATTCCTTCCTGATTGAATAACGGAATTCCTACGGCCCCAATGAACAACGTAAATAAAACTAATACAAGCATCGGAAATAACATAGTATTGTCCGACTCGTGGGGATATGAGAAAGTGTTTTTAGTGCCAAAACGAGCAATACTAATAAACGGATGTACCATACTTCTTACATTTCCATTATTATTAATCCAATACGTGTTTAAAAAATAAGTTTTTTCATTGTTTTTCGTAGTTAAAAAATCTAATAAACGAAAGCTTGTTTTAATAATTTTTTTTCCTTCTTTACCCCAGAGAGACATTGAATAGAACGAGCTATTTTTTTTGCCGCTGTAATTTTGAAAATAAACATTTAAATGTCCTTCAAAAGTAAGTAAATAGATACGAAACATATAAAATGCAGTTAATCCTGCCGTGGAACAAGCTATTATTGCAAAAATCGGTGAATACAACCAACTATCATTAAGAATTTCATCTTTGGACCAAAAACAAGCAAGAGGTGGAATACCACAAAGAGAAAGTGTACCTAATAAAAAAGCGGTTTTTGTAATTGGTACATGTTTTCTTAAACCGCCCATAAGAACCATATTCTGACTTTTATCTGGAGAATATCCAACAATAGTTTCCATCGAATGAATAATTGATCCAGATCCTAAGAACAACAATGCTTTCGAATAGGCATGAGTAATCAAATGAAATAAAGCAACTCGATAAGACCCCATACCTAGAGCTAACATCATATAACCCAATTGAGACATTGTAGAATAAGCTAAGCTTTTCTTAATATCTTTTTGAGCAAGAGCTAAAGTGGCTCCTAAAAGTAATGTTATTATACCTGTCAAAGCTATTAGATTTATTATGTAAGGTATAACTATGAAAAGAGGAAGAAGCCGAGCTACAAGAAAAATCCCTGCTGCTACCATAGTAGCGGCATGTATAAGAGCCGAAATGGGGGTAGGCCCTTCCATGGCATCAGGTAACCATACATGAAGGGGAAATTGGGCGGATTTTGCAACTGCGCCGGCAAATAATAGGAAGGCGCATAAGGTAACAAATAAAAAATTAACCTCATTATTATAAACCAAGTTATTAAATATCTCAAACAAATCCCGAAATTCAAAACTACCCGTTATCCAATAAAAACCCAAAATTCCTAATAATAAACCGAAATCCCCGACACGATTAGTTACAAACGCTTTTTGACAAGCATTCGCCGCACTAGGTCGTGTGAACCAAAAACCTATTAATAGATAAGAACACATTCCAACCAATTCCCAAAAAATATAAATTTGTATCAAATTAGAACTAGTAACTAATCCCAACATTGAAGTATTGGAAAAACTCATATAAGCAAAAAATCTCAAATATCCCTGATCATGAGACATATAATTATCACTATAAATAAGAACCATCATTCCAACAGTAGTGATTAATATTGACATAATAGAAGTAAGTGGATCAACCAAGCAGCCAAATTCTAAATAAAAATCATTATTGATGGTCCAAGACCATACATATTGATAGACGGAATTGTGATTTATTTCCTGAATAGAAAAATGGGCTGAAAAAATCATAACTATACTTAACAATAAAACACTCGGAAAAGCCCACATACGGCGAAGATTTTTTGTTGCCGTTGGAAAAAGTAGAAGTCCTGCTCCAATTAACATTGGAACTGGAAGTGGAATGAAAGGTATAATCCATGAATATTGATATGTATATTCCATAAAAAAAAAATAAAATATTTTTCTTAATTAATTGTTTCTGATTCACCGGTTCTTATTTGTTTTCTGTTGAAAGGGGTCAGTTAATAAAAAAAAATTAAGATATATAAAATAAAACTTAAATAAAATTTGCATTCTAATTATAATTATTACGTATTACAATAATTTATTTATATCTTTTATATCTATAGAGCGAGGATAGATAATTACACCAAAAACAGTGTTTGGTATGAATCATAAAGCGCATAACTTGACCCATAAAAACTATTTATTGTAATTGTAATTCGGTTATTCAGAATCATTAAACAATTTGTTTTGTAACTGATTGATTGTCTTCCATTACAATAAAAGCTATTTGTAGGAAATGCTATGATATCCAACACTTTATTTTATGTAAAATAAAAAAAAGGGCAAATAAAATGCCTTTTATAATATAATAAAAAAATTATAGATTTTGTATCCTTTAACAGATTAACTACTAGTCCCACTCGAATTTGAGAATTAAAGTTGGGTGTACTCTTTCTTCGAGTTTGACCAATTAAATTAATTAATATAATAGAAAATTATTAAAGTTTTTTAATTAAGCGATAGAGGGGTTGGGTTATTAACCTTTTGATGTATTTTATTACATGTATAAATGTAACACGACGAAAATAGAAAGAAAACTAAACGCACAATCTTTTCTTTTTTGTTTGTATTGTATTTTATCAACTTCAATCAATTCTATTTGGCATAGGGGATTGTTGTTAGTAATATTTTATGCGATTTTTACACACCCCCCTTTTTTATGAAGGGAGTATGATTTAGAGAATAAATAGATAGAGAACAGTAAAGAAAAATTGATTTTGAACAATAGATGTCTTTCACATCCAACCGAAGAACCTATTATAATATAATTTTTTAATGGCAGTTCCAAAAAAACGCACCTCTATTTCAAAAAAACGGATTCGTAAAAATATTTGGAAAAGGAAGGGATATCGGGCAGCATTGAAAGCTTTTTCATTAGCGAAATCTCTTTCTACCGGGAGTTCTAAAAGTTTTTTTTGTGTAACAAATAAATAATAGTAATCAAACAATACAATAAAAAATCTTAATCGGTCTAATTAGAAAAGTAATCTAATTTTGTTTCTAATTTTTTTATAATATTTATAAGTTATAAGAATTTTAATTAACATCATAATAGTAAAATAATTTATATTTATATAATTTATATATAATAAAAAATAATATATATAAAAAAAATTATTTTATTATTTTATATTTATATAATAAATATAAATCATAAATAAAAATAATTAGTTTCATAATGTTTTAATTTAGAAGGCGTCTTTTTTCTTTCATTTCTGATATAGATAAGAATTCTGTTGTCTACTTAATTCGAAAAATTAATGGTACTTTTTTGTTTTAAAAAAGGATAAATACAAGCACAAGGGTTCACCTTTCGTTTTAGTATATTTTATAATTTTCAGGATGGGGATTCTCACTTTCCCCATCGACTTGAATCAATAATAAAAATAAATTTATTTTTTATTATATATTATAATTATATATTAAAAATATTATAATTATATATTAAAAGATATTATAATTATATATTATTATATATTATAAAGAAGGGTTCGTTGAAACTAATTGATTTAGTTTTAAATATGTTTTATAATCTTCTAAATCATTATTTTTCTAAATTATTATCACTATATAAACTCTTTAACCCAATTTAATTAAAAAAATCCCCTTTTACATTTTTAGGTAGTTATATGACTAATGTGCCAATTTTGAGTGATCCGTTTTAGATCCTATGGTTCGGTTGGAAGATCGATCAAAATATAATATATATCAAAGATATAATATATATTAATTTAAAAATTTATAAAGTATTTTTTGAAGTACGGTACAATTTCGATAGAAATATAAAATATTGTTATATAATTGATACACCCATACTAATACCTAACTTAATTGGGTTGCTAAATCTTAACACAAATTCTCTACACAACGAAAAACCCTAAGAATTCATATAAAAATAACTATGCAAATATTTACAAAAACCCCTTGAGTGTATCGCTGAAATTGTGTTATATAAAAATTATATTTTATCGATAAAATTCTTTTTTTATTTTAGATTAATAAAATAAATGAATCATTAAAAAATGCAAACGAGACAGAACATTGCTTTTAGTTCTATCTATGGATTGAAGTCAAAATAATCTAGTTCCAACCGTAACATTTTTGTTTTAGGAAAACATAAAGTAATAACTTACGAAAAACTACATTTTTAGTTCAGTTAAATAAAATTGACATTCTAAAATAATAAATAAAAAGATAATAAATATTATTAACGAAAACGTTTAAATCCCTAATTCTTAAACAAGTTTTTATTCATCAATTTAATGGTTTCCTAAAAAAATATTGCATTTAATTAACTCCTTCAATCTCGACGATTGAATAAAAATAGGTTATTATGATTTCGAATAAGCCGCTATGGTGAAATAGGTAGACACGCTGCTCTTAGGAAGCAGTGCTAGAGCATCTCGGTTCGAGTCCGAGTGGCGGCATGGCATCTTCTAAAAGAGTAAGTCCTATAATGAATTCAATTCCCGATTTCAATTCCTATAATTGCGGGACCCCCTTTTAATAATTTTTATGATATTTTCAACTTTAGAGCATATATTAACTCATATATCCTTTTCTATCGTTTCAATTGTAATTACAATTCATTTGATAACTTTATTAGTCGATGAAATCGTAGGACTATATGATTCGTCAGAAAAGGGTATGATAGTTACTTTTTTCTGCATAACAGGATTATTAGTTACTCGTTGGGTGTATTTGGGGCATTTACCATTAAGCGATTTATATGAATCATTAATTTTTCTTTCGTGGAGTT